ACTTTGTAAGTTTCAGTCTGAATAAAAAAATCTCATTCAAATGGGGATTCCTTGCTCAAAGATGTTCATTTGTACATGTATCATATTCCATGTGATGTGATAAGAGAACAGTATTTCCGTTCAGATCCATTTGTATAAAGAGTATTGAATGAGAAAGATAAGGAGTTTTGAACCGCTAACGAAAAAAGGATAAATCAAAAGGATACGATAAATAATTAGGGAGTCAAATGGTCTTTTTGGGGATAGAGGGACTTGAACCCTCACGATTTTTGAAATCGACGGATTTTCCTCTTACTATAAATTTCATTGTTGCCGGTATTGACATGTAGAACGGGACTCTATCTTTATTCTCGTCCGATTAATCAGTTCTTCAAAAGATCTATCAGATTATGGAGTGAATGGTTTGATCAATGGATATTCGATTCTTTCTTCAATATGGAATCGATTCATACCAATTCTTCTGTATTATGTATACAGGTTTATCCTTCATCTTTTCTGAAGTTTCGATAGAAGGATTCCTCTACCAATGTAAGACAATCAACTCCATTCGTTAGAACAACTTCCATCGAGTCTCTGCACCTATCCTTTTTTTTCGCTTTCTGAACCTTTGTTTGTTTTCGGAAAACGTGATTTGGCTCAGGATTACCCATTTTTATTAATTCCAGGGTTTCTCTGAATTTGAAAGTTATCACTTAGTAAGTTTCCATACCAAGGCTCAATCCAATTAAGTCCGTAGCGTCTACCGATTTCGCCATATCCCCCTTTTTGAGATGAAAATCTCATTGTGATCTCGTTCCCTTTTTTCTTTCATTTATAGCGGAACAGTTGAATTCATTAGATAGATGGTGATTCCTGTCTCGAAAAAGTGTTTTATCCTCTTTGTCTTTGATTTCTTGTCTATCTTCTTTCATATTCTATATCTACTATATCTATAGGAGGCTCATATTCGGTCCAATCAAAAACTATTTTATCATTTCTGTATCCGCAATTCAATATAGGTGGATACATACCCTAAACATCTGTCTCTCTTCCACTCCTTTCCCCCAAAAATTTCGAATACTTGAACGGTCGATTCTTTTTTTTATTAAAAATAATAAAAAATATTGAATTGTGATAAAAAATTTGAAATTATATATCGCTACATTAATTGTTATGTTCTATAATATAATATTTATGTTCTATAATATAATATTTAACAGTTATTTGAAATTCTATATTCTATTCTTTAACTTTAATCTTTAAATTATTAATTAATATATTCATAATCATAATAGCGAAATCATAATAGCGAATATGAATAGCCAAGAATTCAAATTAAATAGTTAATAGCAAAATTCTAAGAGTTTATTGAATTCTTATGTATGTCAAATTTATGTTATGTGAGCCTGCTTAGCTCAGAGGTTAGAGCATCGCATTTGTAATGCGATGGTCATCGGTTCGATTCCGATAGTCGGCTTTTCTCTATTTATTTTATTCGATGTTTTACATGATTGATAATGCATCTTTGAAATCAAAGAATATTGAAAAAAAAAAGTGTCTTCCTCTTTTCGCAAAAGCCATTTATTTTTTATGTTATAAGAATTTCCAACTATCTCATAAAAAGAATCCTTTTCTTTTTCTATATATAGAATATAAAGATCTGGATATTTATCCAACTCATCTCATTATTCTTTAATAGAATAATACTTCAGTAAATTTGGCTTTATTTAGAATTTAGTTCATTTTTAGTTTAGATTTATTCTGTAGAATGATGAAATTTCATCAATAAGAATTAATAATAATAATTAAATATAAATAAGAAGAAGGAGTCTTTATGTCGCGTTACCGAGGTCCTCGTTTCAAAAAAATACGTCGCCTGGGGGCTTTACCAGGGCTAACTAATAAAAGGCCCAGAGCTGGAAGTGATCTTAGAAACCAATCGCGTTCCGGGAAAAAATCCCAATATCGTATTCGCCTAGAAGAAAAACAAAAATTGCGTTTTCATTATGGTCTTACAGAACGACAATTACTTAAATACGTTCGTATCGCCGGAAAGGCAAAGGGGTCAACAGGTCAGGTTTTACTACAATTGCTTGAAATGCGCCTGGATAACATCCTTTTTCGGTTGGGTATGGCTCCGACTATTCCGGGAGCTCGCCAATTAGTTAACCATAGACATATTTTAGTCAATGGTCGTATAGTAGATATACCAAGTTATCGCTGCAAACCCCGAGATACTATTGCGGCGAGGGATGAACAAAAATCTAAAGCTCTAATTCAAAATTCTCTCGATTCATCCCCTACTGAGGAATTGCCAAACCATTTGACTCTTCAAGCATTCCAATATAAAGGATTAGTCAATCAAATAATAGATAGTAAGTGGGTCGGTTTGAAAATAAATGAATTGTTAGTTGTAGAATATTATTCTCGTCAGACTTAAACCTAACAAAAAAAAAAAACTAATAAGAATAAGGGTTCGACCCCATTTTGCTCCCTTTCGTCGAAGTAAATTAACCTAAGG